GAATATTATTTCTAAGCAATACCAATCCTTTATTTTTTTAACAATAAACGGGCCATAGAACTATCATGTGGATCATGGAATATTCATCTTGACAAGAAATTATAGATATGTTAAGATATCTATGAACAAGGGCTATAGCTCAGTTAGGTAGAGCACCTCGTTTACACGTGCGCCAACGCTTTTCAGGGGAGCAAATTGTGCAATGAACATAATTTCTCTTATTGAGAAATCGATGTCTTACTCCATAAATAAAATTAGAGAAAACAAGAGAACAATAGCATGACAAATATTTTGTTTGGTCTGATTCAGGTGCGAATTCAGGTGCCAAATAGAAATATTGATAATTGATAAGGTTAATACTCAACCCATTCAATGCCAGGCATAATGAGTTTAAGGGCCTCAAAATAACCTCTTTTCGTTCTATGAACTTTAAGGTGTATGAAGTCTCATATTTGACTCTTGGAGCGGAGCGGTAGAGACTCCATTTAACTTAGGTTGATTTAGGCCGGAGGCAGACCTAAGTCAAGGTAATCCTTCTTTGAAACACTTTGGTATTGCTCCTAGATTAGAATACAAATAATGAATCAGAGCACATGGAACCATATTGTTATCTTTTTTTTTTTATCTTCCGGTAAAGGAAAAGGAAAGAAAAATATGGTGGACTAAGTCAATTTTTACATCTCTTAATGAAAGAGCCCAATGCAAAAAAATGCATGTTGGGTCTTTGAAACGGTTCGAATCATTTCGATAATAATAAGTTTGATCCGTTTTACCGAGAAGGTCTACGGTTCGAGTCCGTATAGCCCTAATATATTTTTTTGTATAGATTTTATTTACTCAAAAGAACAACAATTCATTTTAATAGATCCAATTTCAATAGATCTAAACAGTATTTATCAAATCTCGTATCGTATAAAATACCCATCCCTCCTCATTAATTTTAATTTTCGTGGATAAATGACATATGACTTTTTTCTTCTTTTCTTGTCCACGATCAAAGGGTTAGTGATACACTTTTGCTTTGGTATATGCAATATCAGCTAATTTATGAAGTGAAAATCATGACATGATGCTGTCTAAAAACCCCAACCTGACGACCCAACCAAATCTAATCCTAAGTCACATGGGCCTAGGACCCATTCTTTTCTTGGTCTTGTATTTGTAGAAGTCCTCTGACTAATCGTTGTTTGGCAGACCAACATAACAACTCCAATTGATTGTTTTAGAGACGATAAATTGGTCCTAAACGTATCAACCTTAGTTATTCTATATTTTATCAGTTGAGTTTATTGAGGGATTTGGTCTGTCGAATCGTTCGATAATGTGTGATTATTTCTCTAATGAAATAACTCGATTTTTTATTTCTGAGAGAGTCCCAGTGGGATAGGACAGGTTCAAAGTTTCTGATTATTTTTGATATAGAAAGATATGAGTTGCTATATGTAAAGCAAAGGTTCCTCACAACTCAAGAGATTTAATAAAATCAATTAAGAAAAATATAAATTCAATCTAGGACAAGGAAAGGGGCTAAAATAAATATAACCATTCGATGTATTAGATTATGTTTACATATTATTTGATTCGTATCGAATCAATAGAAAGAATGATCTTATACTTAGATTTTAATGAAAATAATCCTTTGACTTTGAGTAGAATATACTAGAAATACCTAGACTTTTTACCCCATACGACTACTCATACTTTCATAGTATATTTATATATTTATACTTACTATACTAATACTATACTAATATATTTTATTATATTTATATATTATAATTATATTATAATCTATATTTATATACTAATATATTACTAATATATATATAGTATAGTAATACAGTTTATATATATATTTTATATATAAATATACTATTTATTTATATACTATTGTAGTACTATATGTAGTACTATAGGTTTATAATATATAGGTAATAGTCAATATGTATACTGTATACAATAAATAATATATATATAACTCTAACATAATATAATATATAACATAAATATAATATAACATACTAGTATAATATAAATACTGATTGTAAGAGAAACTATTCGAGAGAAACCCGTACTAAAGTGAAAAAGTTTTGTTTGTATAATAGCATCTTATGTCTACATCATATCAAAATAGAATCGAAATAAAAAAAAAAATAAATGTAAGTAGGATTTTATTTTCTTGAATGAATGTTTAAATTAAACAAGACATGTCCTACAGCAAACAAACTCTATGCAGTTTAATTTAATTAAACTCAATTCTTGTTTCGCCTAAGAAGTTCTGGATGAATTGACAATTCCAATGCGAATTCAGCCTATTCCACATTAAATTAACAGGAGTGCTTTTATGTTTCTGCTTCACGAATATGAGATTTTCTGGGCATTTCTAATAATATCAAGCGTTATTCCTATCTTAGCATTTGTAATTTCCGGAGTTTTAGCACCGATTAGGGAAGGGCCGGAGAAGCTCTCTAGTTACGAATCAGGTATAGAACCCATGGGA